AAACTTGAACATAAAATGGATATATTTAATGGAGAATCATTATCGACAGACATTGGTCCTTTCTTGACCTCTATCAGTGAATTAGCTAGGAAATCAACAACTGGTTTTAGTCTGAATTTGAAAAAGCTTGTTTTAATATCCGAACAAAGAAGATTTGATTCAGAAAATAAAACAAAATGTTTGAAATTTCTATTCGATGTAATTACAACTGATCCAAATAATCAAACAATTCAAAATAAATCTATTGGAATAGAAGAAATCGGTAAAAAGATTCCTCGACGATCATACAAATTGATCGATTCTTTTGAAGAGCGGGAGGAGGAAAATGAGGAAGAATCAACAGAAAATCATGGGATTCGTTCAAGAAAAGCCAAACGTGTGGTAATTTATACTGATAAGGCGGATCCGGATCAGAATACCAATACTCATACTAGTACCAGTACTAATAGTGATCAAGCAGAAGAGTTGGCTTTGATACGTTACTCGCAACAATCAGATTTTCGTCGGGATATAGTAAAAGGATCCATGCGCGCTCAAAGACGTAAAATAGTTACTTGGGAAATGTTTCAAGCGAATGTGCATTCCCTGCTTTTTTTGGACAGAATAGACAAAACTTTTTTTTTTTCTTTTGATATCTCCCGAACAATGAATCTAATTTTTAGAAATTGGATAGATACAGGACCGAAATTCAAAACTTCAGATTCTGAGGAGGAAGAGGCAAAAGAAAAGGCAAAAAAAATTGCAGATAAAAAAAACGAGAATGAAAGGATAGCAATAGCAGAAACTTGGGATACTATTATATTTGCTCAAGCAATAAGAGGTACTATGTTAGTAACCCAATCGATTCTTAGAAAATACATCATATTGCCTTCATTGATAATAGCTAAAAACCTCGGCCGTATGTTCTTATTTCAATTCCCCGAGTGGTACGAGGATTTGAAGGAGTGGAATAGAGAAATGCATGTTAAATGCACCTATAATGGTGTTCAATTATCAGAAACAGAATTTCCGAAAAACTGGTTAACAGATGGTATTCAGATAAAAATCCTATTTCCTTTCTGTCTAAAACCCTGGCGCAAATCCAAACTACGATCCCATCATAGAGATCCAATCCAAAAGAAAGGGAAAACGGAAAATTTTTGTTTTTTAACAATCTGGGGAAGGGAAACCGAACTACCTTTTGGTTCTGCCCGACAACAACCTTCCTTTTTTGAACCTATTTATAATGAATTCGAAAAAAAAAAGAGAAAAGTGAAAAAAAAATGTTTTCTAGTTCTAAGAGTTTTCAAAAAAAAAACAAAACAGTTTATAAAGGTCTCAAAAGAAAAAACAAGATGGATTATCAAAACGGTTCTATTTTTAAAAAGAATAATAAAAGAGTTTGTAAACGTAAATACAATTTTCTTATTTGTATTGAAGAAAGTATATGAACCGAATGAAAATGGAAAAGATTCCATAATCAGAAGCAGTAATAAAATTGTTCCTGAATCGACCATTCGAATTAGATTCATGGATTGTGCAAATTATTCACTGACAGAAAAAAAAAGGAAAGATCTGTCCGATAGAACAACCCTAATCAGAAATCAAATAGAAAGGGGTGCAAAAGACAAAAGAAAAATATTTCTAACTCCGGATATAAATATTAGTCCTAACGATACAAGTTGTGGTGATAAAAGATCGGAATCGCAGAAACCTATTTGGCAGATATCAAAAAGAAGAAGTAACAGATTCATATTCATACGCAAATGGCACTATTTTTTGACATTTTTCAACGAAAGAATATACATACATATCTTTCTATGTACTGTTAATATTTCTAGAGTCAATGTACAACTTTTCCTTGAATCAACAAAAAAGATTATCGATAAATACATTCACAATGATGAAAAAAATAAAGAAGGGATTGATGAAACAAATCAAAAAAAAATTCACTTTATTTCGACTATAAAAAAGTCTCTTTCTAATATTAGTAATAATAAATCAAAGATTTCTGGTGACCTATATTCCTTTTCACAAGCATCTGTATTTTACAAATTATCACAAAACCAAGCTATTAAGAAGTATCATTTGAGATCTCTACTTCAATATCGCGAAGCATATCTTATTCTTAAGGATAGAATCAGGAATTTTTTTGGAACACGAAGAATATTTGATTCCAAATCAAGGCATAAAAAACTTCCGAATTCTGGAATGAATGAATGGAAAAACTGGTTAAGGGGTCATTATCAATACAATTTATCTCAGGCTAGGTGGTCTAAATTAGTACCGCAAAAATGGCGAACTAGGGTCAATCGGCGTCGTACGATTCAAAATAAAGACTCAAAAAAGAATTCATATGAAAAAGCCCAATTCATTCATTACGAGAAAAAAAATGATTATGAAGTGAATTCATTGACGAGCAAAAAAGAAAAATTAAAAAAAAACTACAGATATGATCTTTTTTCATATAAATATATTAATTATGGGGATAGGAAAGACTCATATATTTATCCATCCTCATTACAAGTAAACGAGGACCGAGAGATTCCATATAATTACAAGACACCTAAAATTGAACCATTTTATGTACTGGGGGATATATCTATTAGTGATTATCTAGGAGAAGAGTATATTATTGGTACGGGTAAAAGTACGGATAGAAAATATTTGGAGTGGAAAATTTTCGATTTATTTCTTAGAAAGAATATCGATATTGAGTCCTGGACCGATACGGATACCGGGACCAACATTAATAAAATGACTAAGACCGAGACTGATTATTATCAAATGATTGATAAGAAAGATCTTTTCTATCTCACGATTCATCAAGAAATCAACCCACCCAATCAAAAAAAAAACTTTTTTTTGATGGGAATGAATAAAGAAATGCTATATCGTCCCATATTAAATCCGAAATCTTGGTTCTTCTCAGAATTTGTGCCACTTTATGATGCATATAAGATCAAACCGTGGATTATACCAATCAAATTACTTCTTTTCATTTTTAATGGAAATGAAAACATTAGTGAAAACAAAAACATTAATGGAAATAAAAAAAAGGATCTTCGTATATCATCTAATCAAAAAGAATATCTTGAATTAAAGAATCGAAATCAAGAAGAAAAAGAACAGCTCGGCCACGGAAATATTGGCTCAGACGCACGAAAACGACAAAAAGATTTTGAAAAGGATTACACGGAATCAGACATTCAAAAACGTGAAAAGAAAGGACAACCCGAGAGTAACAAGAAAGCAAAACTAGAGTTATTCCTGAAAAAATATTTGCTTTTTCAATTGAGATGGGATGATCCTTTGAATCACAGAATTTTCAATAATGTTAAGGTATATTGTTTCCTGCTTAGACTAATAAATGCAAAGGAAATTGCTATATCCTCTATTCAAGGAGGAGAAATGCACCTGGATGTAATGTTAATTCAGACGAATCTAACTCTTCCAGAATTGATAAAAAAGGGAATATTGATTCTCGAACCAGTACGTCTGTCTATAAAATGGGATAGACAATTTATTATGTATCAAACCATAGGTATCTCATTGGTCCATAATAATAAATGCCAAACTAATGGAAGATATCGAGAAAAAAGATATGTTGATGAGAATTATTTCAATGGATCCATTGTACAACATAAAAAGATGCTTGTGAATAGAGACGAAAATCATTATGATTTGCTTGTTCCTGAAAATATTCTATCCCCTAGGCGTCGTAGAGAATTGAGAATTCTAATTTGTTTCAATTCCGGAAATAGGAATGTTATGGATAGAAATCCGGTATTTTTCAATGACAACAATGTAAGGAACTGGGGGCAATTTTTAGATGAGGACAAGCATATTGATACAGATATAAATAAATTCATTCAATTCAAATTGTTTCTTTGGCCCAATTATCGATTAGAGGATTTAGCTTGTATGAATCGCTACTGGTTTGATACCAATAATGGCAGCCGTTTCAGTATGTCAAGGATACATATGTATCCACGATTCGGAATTAGTTGATGGTTGGTACATTTCCTATATATCAGGTGTCGGATCCGGTATATGAATGTACACACACGCTGTGTTACATTCTAATACATGATACCGATTCAATAACGTCTCAATTTGGATTGAATCTAGAAATGATTCGGCAGAATCTTCTTATTCTTAGGTCAAAATAATTTTCTTTTGTGGGTACAGAAATTGCCCTTCTATCGAATCAAATTCAAAATTGTACTTACAATTCATTTGAATTTAATTTTGATTTGATTTGATAGAATAAAGTAATATATGAATAAATCCAGATTATTGGGTGTATCAGATCAAAATAACTGGCATTCTTATTATTCCTGATTGGTAAAATCCATATCTGTGGAAAAAAAAAAGAGAGAAATTTCATTTTTATGGTTATGGTCAAAAATTCATTCATCTCAGTTATTCCGAAAGAAGAAAAAAACAAAGGATCTGTTGAATTTCAAGTAATCAGTTTCACCAATAAGATACAGAGACTTACTTCACATTTTGAATTGCACAGAAAAGATTATTTATCTCAGATAGGTTTGCGGAAAATTCTGGGAAAACGTCAACGGCTGCTGGCTTATTTGTCAAAGAAAAATAGAGTGCGTTATAAAAAATTAATTGATCAATTAGATATTCGGGAACCAAAAACTCGTTAATTTGAAGATTGTTTGAATTCTTTGGTTTATTAGATCTTGAATTTTGATGAACCTCATTTATTTCGTTTTCGGCAATTCATAGAATAATGGATCGGAGAAGAAAACATATGAATGTACCGGCTACAAGAAAAGACCTCATGATAGTTAATATGGGTCCTCACCACCCATCAATGCATGGTGTTCTTCGACTTATCGTTACTCTAGATGGTGAAGATGTTATTGACTGCGAACCCGTATTGGGTTATTTACACAGAGGGATGGAAAAAATTGCGGAAAACCGAACAATTATACAATATCTTCCTTATGTAACACGTTGGGATTATTTAGCTACTATGTTCACAGAGGCAATAACGGTAAATGCACCAGAACAATTAGGAAATATTCAAGTACCCAAAAGAGCCAGCTATATCAGAGTAATTATGCTGGAGCTGAGTCGTATAGCTTCTCATTTATTATGGCTTGGACCTTTTATGGCAGATATCGGTTCACAGACTCCCTTCTTCTATATTTTCAGAGAAAGGGAATTGCTATATGACCTATTCGAAGCTGCCACAGGTATGCGAATGATGCATAATTATTTCCGTATCGGGGGAGTCGCTGCTGATCTACCTCATGGCTGGATAGATAAATGTTTGGATTTCTGCGATTATTCTTTAACAGGAATTGTTGAATATCAAAAGCTTATTACGCAAAATCCCATTTTTTTGGAACGAGTTGAAGGGGTGGGCATTATTGGTGGGGAGGAAGCAATAAATTGGGGTTTATCGGGACCAATGCTACGAGCTTCCGGAATCCAATGGGATCTTCGTAAAGTTGATCATTATGAGTGTTACGATGAATTCGATTGGGAAGTCCAGTGGCAAAAAGAAGGAGACTCATTAGCTCGTTATTTAGTACGAATCAATGAAATGACGGAATCCATAAAAATTATTCAACAGGCTCTAGAAGGAATTCCGGGGGGGCCCTATGAGAACTTAGAAGTTCGACGCTTTGATAGAGCAAGTGATTCCGAATGGAATGGTTTTGAATATCGATTCATTAGTAAAAAGCCTTCTCCCACTTTTGAATTGTCGAAACAAGAACTTTATGTGAGAGTAGAAGCCCCAAAGGGAGAATTGGGAATTTTTCTGATAGGGGATAATAGTGTTTTTCCCTGGAGATGGAAAATTCGTCCACCTGGTTTCATCAATTTGCAAATTCTTCCTCAGCTAGTTAAAAGAATGAAATTGGCTGATATCATGACGATACTAGGTAGTATAGATATCATTATGGGAGAAGTTGATCGTTGAAATGATAATTGATACGACAGAAGTACAAGCTATCAATTCTTTTTCCAGATCGGAATCCTTAAAAGAGGTCATAGACCTCTTATGGCTGCTTGTCCCTATTTTTACTCCTGTATCGGGAATCACAATAGGCGTACTCGTGATTGTGTGGTTAGAAAGAGAAATATCTGCAGGGATACAACAACGTATCGGGCCTGAATATGCCGGCCCCTTGGGAATTCTTCAAGCTCTAGCAGATGGGACCAAACTACTTTTGAAAGAGGATCTTCTCCCATCTAGAGGAGATGTTCGTTTATTCAGTATGGGGCCATCTATAGCGGTCATATCAATTCTACTAAGCTATTTAGTAATTCCTTTTGGCTATCGCCTTGTTCTAGCCGATCTCAGTATAGGCGTTTTTTTATGGATCGCTATTTCCAGTATTGCTCCTATTGGACTTCTTATGTCAGGATATGGATCGAATAATAAATATTCCTTTTCAGGTGGTCTACGAGCTGCTGCTCAATCTATTAGTTATGAAATACCATTAACTCCGTGTGTGTTATCAATATCTCTACGTGTGATTCGTTGGAACATGAACCTTTACCCCTTTCCTTTATTTCCAGGAAAGGGGTTGGATGTGTTGAATAGATACCTTTCTCTTTTTATTCATCATTCGGGTCGATGAGTTAAACCAGATAGTTATATGAGTGAAACAAAACAGCTTATGAATTTGCAGTAAGAAGATTGATTCTCATTCCCTATGTACGAGAGTAAAGTGGAAGTAAACATAAGCCGTCGAAACTGTTTACCCCAAGATTGGTTGATTAGTCATCATGACTTGAAGCGGGTGCAAAAGATCAACTGTATGGAGTTTCTACTATTGTATTGTATGTTGTTGTATGTTGTGTATGTTGTATGTATTACCATATCGGGGATCAATCAAAAATGAGTGGACGGTTAGGAACACAAAGGTACACAAAGGATTAGTGATGAAGATAATGTAAGGTATCCAAAGGGATATTTCTGCATAACATAAAAGGAATCATAATGAGGGCTTTAAGTTCGTAGAAACGATCAAGCAGTACTTCCTCACGATTCCGATCCAGAGTATGCTTCTATCCACTGATTAAATAAATGACTGTCGAGAACGAAGTAATCCTTTGATTTGATTTTTTAGAAACCCCCCTTCTGAGTGAGAAAGAAGAACAGGAACGAAAGAAACGGAATGCAATAGGAAAACTGAATAATAAGAGATCTTTGTTTATTCTTTCTTTCCTCAATCCTATCCATATTCATACGGATAGAATTCTTATAATGATTTATCAACTATAACTTATGAATTAGTGTCTAATTATTTTTCGTACGAAAAGGATGGGTCGAAATATCTATTGAAACAACGAGTATTTTATTGAAGGATTAAGTTATTACTGAACTAAAATAATTCTAAGTCTAATTAGAAAATAAAGGATGAGATCAATTCGGAAGCGCTTTTTTTTTATTATGGCGGACGGAATTCCATTGGTCTAATTCGGGACTCTTCGATACATCTTTACTCTAATCTACACTACAAACATGCCGAGGTAATAATGAACCAGTCCTTAGATTTATTTGTGGCCATCGAGGAGCCGTATGAAGCTGAGGTCTCATGTGCGGTTCTGGAATAGCGATGGGAATAGTGATGTTATCATCGACTATGATTATCTAACAGTTCAAGTACAGTTGATATAGTTGAGGCACAGTCAAAATATGGGTTTTGGGGGTGGAATCTGTGGCGTCAACCTATAGGGTTTATAGTTTTTCTAATTTCTTCCCTAGCGGAATGTGAAAGATTACCTTTTGATTTACCAGAAGCAGAGGAGGAATTAGTAGCAGGTTATCAAACCGAATATTCAGGTATTAAATCTGGTTTATTTTACGTTGCTTCTTACCTAAATCTACTAGTTTCTTCATTATTTGTAACAGTTCTTTACTTGGGCGGGTGGAATTTCTCTATTCCGTACATATTCATTTCTGAACCTTTTGGAATAAATAAAACAGGTGGAGTCTTTGGAATGACAATTGGTATCCTTATTACATTAGCTAAAGCTTATTTGTTCCTGTTCATTCCTATCACAACAAGATGGACTTTACCTAGGATGAGAATGGACCAGCTATTAAACCTTGGGTGGAAATTTCTTTTACCTATTTCTCTAGGTAATCTATTATTAACAACTTCTTCCCAACTCGTTTCGCTATAACAAAATAGGATATTCTAGATTCATAACCTATCTAGAGCAAGAGAAAGAAACATCAAACTATTCATGGATATCCACGATATGTTCCCTATGGTGACTGGGTTCATGAATTATGGTCAACAGACAATACGAGCTGCAAGGTATATTGGTCAAAGTTTCATGATTACCTTATCTCACGTGAATCGTTTACCTGTGACTATTCAATATCCTTATGAAAAATCGATCACATCGGAGCGTTTTCGTGGTCGAATCCATTTTGAATTTGATAAATGCATTGCTTGTGAAGTATGTGTTCGGGTATGCCCCATAGATCTACCCGTTGTTCATTGGAGATTGGAAACGGATATTAGAAAGAAACGATTGCTTAATTATAGTATTGATTTTGGAATCTGTATATTTTGTGGTAATTGTGTCGAGTATTGTCCAACAAACTGTTTATCAATGACTGAAGAATATGAACTTTCTACTTATGATCGTCACGAATTGAATTATAATCAAATTGCTTTGGGCCGGTTACCAATGTCAGTAATTGGAGATTACACAATTCGAACAATTACGAATTCGACTCCAATCAAAATAATCAGGGGTAAACCTCTTGATTCAAAAACGATTACCAATTACTAAGATTCCGTTTTGATCTAAAGTAAAGGAGTGAGGCTTCTTTCATTTTGCTAGGTCAGTAAATAACTATTGATTGGTGAGAATCAAGGCTTGATTTTGATTTAGAATGGATTCATAGATCTGTGATGATTTCAAAATATACAATTCCGAACTACTCTTTCAGATACAGTAGCGGGATTGATCCAATAACTGTATCTATATAAATCTACACCCCTTTAGGATTCAATTAGGAACGTATCATATACAAGAAAAAAATAAGGTAACCTCTTTTTTCTTGGATCGGTTAGTAAGTTTATGAAATATTTCGATTTATTTATCTCTTTTTTTACACATAATGGATTTACCTGGACCAATACATGATATTCTTTTAGTATTTCTGGGATCAGGTCTTATATTAGGAGGTCTGGGGGTGGTCTTACTTACCAACCCAATTTATTCTGCTTTTTCATTGGGACTGGTTCTTGTTTGTATATCCTTATTCCATATTCCATCTAACTCCTATTTTGTAGCTGCTGCACAGCTCCTTATTTACGTAGGAGCTGTAAATGTTTTAATCCTATTTGCTGTGATGTTCATGAATGGTTCAGAATATTACAACGATTTCTATCTTTGGACCGTTGGGGATGGGGTCACTTCACTGGTTTGTACAAGTATTCTTTTTTCACTAATTACTACTATCTCGGATACGTCGTGGTACGGGATTGTTTGGACTACAAGATCAAATCAGATTATAGAGCAGGACCTAACAAGTAACGTTCAACAAATTGGGATTCATTTATCAACAGATTTTTACCTTCCATTTGAACTCATTTCTATAATTCTTTTAGTTGCTTTGATAGGTGCAATTGCTATGGCCCGGCAGTAAAGTAATTAAGTAATAAATACTTAGATCCAAAATAAAATAAATAAAGTCTTGTTTTGTTCTATGTTATCACATCCATTTTCCTTCAGTTCCATTTTCATATTCTATTGTTCATATATGAAATTGAAAGGGGTTTAGTTCGATCCATTACTAATACCTTACTTTGTTTCGTACTTAATTTATATTCTAATCAAATCGGTGAAATTGTTGTTCATATTGAAATGAATCAAGATTGATGAGGGGTTGGTCAATGATGACCGAACATGTACTTATTTTGAGTGCCTATTTATTTTCTATCGGTATTTATGGATTGATCACAAGTCGAAACATGGTTAGAGCACTTATGTGTCTTGAACTTATACTGAATGCGGTTAATATAAATCTCGTAACATTTTCTGATTTGTTTGATAGTCGTCAATTAAAAGGAGATATTTTCTCGATTTTTGTTATAGCTATTGCAGCCGCTGAAGCAGCTATTGGGCCGGCTATTGTTTCATCGATCCATCGTAACAGAAAATCAACTCGTATCAATCAATCGAATTTGTTGAATAAATAGTATTAATGATATAAATAAAGACAGATATCTACAATATATTCACGAATTTAGAACTAGCATGTATGATTCGTATGACCATGCTTGTTGAAACGTAAGAAATCAAAGTATCTTGGCCCTTGCTCATGAACAGATCCAGAAATAGATTGATTATCAAAAAAATTCTGGTAAACCACTGATTCGTCTGGCGTCTACAACATAATATATATAATTCAATTACTAATGAAGCCAGATCGAAAATTCATAAAGTTCAAAAAATTTATAGATCCAATGTCGCATTCAGTAAAGATTTATGATACATGTATAGGGTGTACTCAATGTGTACGAGCCTGCCCCACAGATGTATTGGAAATGATACCTTGGGACGGATGTAAAGCTAAACAAATTGCTTCTGCTCCAAGAACAGAGGACTGTGTAGGTTGTAAGAGATGTGAATCCGCTTGTCCAACAGATTTCTTGAGTGTTCGGGTTTACTTATGGCATGAGACAACTCGCAGCATGGGTCTAGCTTATTGATACGTTCTAGAAAAATCCACTTGAATCCATTTGATTCCTCTTTACCGACAAAAACCCGTACTCGAGAAATTATTCCGAGCGCGGGTTTTTCTGGTCAAAGTCTATCTTGTCTTTACCACGAGTTATTTTCCTTGGTTAACAATAATTGTTGTTTTGCCGATATCCGCGGGTTCGTCAATTTTCTTTCTCCCTCGTAGAGGGAATAAAAATAAGGTGGTTCGGTGGTATACTATTTGTATATGCTTATTAGAACTCCTTCTAACGACCTATGCGTTCTGTTATCATTTCCAATTGGACGATCCATTAATCCAATTAGAGGAGGCTTATAAATGGATAAATACTTTTGATTTTCACTGGAGACCGGGAATCGATGGACTTTCCATAGGACCCATTTTACTGACGGGATTCATCACTACTTTAGCTACTTTAGCGGCTCGGCCAGTTACTAGAGATTCGCGATTGTTCCATTTCCTGATGTTAGCAATGTATAGTGGTCAAATAGGATCATTTTCCTCTCGAGACCTTTTACTTTTTTTCCTCATGTGGGAATTAGAATTAATTCCTGTTTACCTACTTGTATCCATATGGGGAGGGAAGAAACGTCTGTACTCAGCTACAAAGTTTATTTTGTACACAGCGGGGGGTTCTATTTTTCTCTTAATGGGAGTTCTGGGTATGGGTTTATATGGCTCCAATGAGCCAACATTAAATTTTGAAACATTAGCTAATCAATCGTATCCTTTGGGATTGGAAATAATATTCTATTTTGGCTTCCTTATTGCTTATGCTGTCAAATCGCCGATTATACCCCTACATACATGGTTACCAGATACCCATGGAGAAGCACATTACAGTACATGTATGCTTCTAGCGGGAATCTTATTAAAAATGGGAGCGTATGGATTGGTTCGGGTCAATATGGAATTATTACCCCATGCTCATTCTATATTTTCTCCCTGGTTGATGATAGTAGGAGCGATTCAAATAATCTATGCAGCTTCAACTTCTTTCGGTCAACGCAATTTAAAAAAGAGAATAGCCTATTCCTCCGTATCTCATATGGGTTTCACACTTATAGGAATTGGTTCCATAACCGATACGGGAATCAATGGAGCCATTTTACAAATAATCTCTCATGGATTTATTGGTGCTGCACTTTTTTTCTTGGCAGGAACGAGCTACGATAGAATACGTCTTGTTTATCTCGACGAAATGGGAGGAATAGCTATCCCAATGCCAAAAATATTTACCATGTTCAGTAGCTTCTCGATGGCTTCTCTTGCATTGCCAGGAATGAGTGGTTTTGTTGCGGAATCAGTAGTATTTTTTGGAATAATTACTAGCCCGAAATATCTTTTAATGCCAAAAATACTAATTACTTTCGTAATGGCAATTGGAATGATATTAACTCCTATTTATTCATTATCTATGTCACGTCGGATGTTCTATGGCTACAAGCTATTCAACGTTCCAAACTCTTCTTTTTTTGATTCTGGACCACGAGAACTATTTGTTTCGGTCTGTATCCTTCTACCTGTAATAGGTATTGGTATTTATCCTGATTTCGTTCTCTCGCTATCAATTGACAGGATAGAAGCTATTCTATCTATTTATTTTCATAAATAGTTTTCATCAATAAGACATTACATTAATGTAAAAGAACCGTGTGATTTTTAAAAGCGTTCACTGTATAATGCAATGAAAGAAAAAAAAAATGAAGTGAATTATAATCAGATACATCTAAAGTTTTTTCGAACCATTTGAATCACTACTTGATTCAAATGGTTCGAAAAAACTTGCACAAACCTTCTTTATATAATATACGGGACGATGTTCCTATGTATTCTTCAGGCCCTTTCTTCAATTAGTTGTTAATGTGAATGAACCATAACTATGTAGTCCTATTCCTAATAGATTGACCCCAAAATAGCATATCCAAATTATAAGAAATCCTATAGAAGCCACAATTGCCGAATCCACACCCTGAAAGCTCTGATTTGTTCTACTATGTAAATAAATCGCGAATATGGTCCAAGTAATAAATGCCCAAGTTTCCTTGGGGTCCCAATTCCAATAAGACCCCCATGCCTCATTAGCCCATACTGCTCCCGAAAGAATACCTATGGTTAAAAAAGTAAACCCTAGACTAATGACACGATAACTACACTGATCTAATTGTTGGGTTAATTGATACCTGTGATAATTTATAAATGAAAGAAAAGAAGTGTTTTGTAAAACACTTCTTTTTTCATTCACAAAGGAAAATGACCCAATTAATAAATGATTGCTTTTGCGAGGAATATCTAGGTTTTTTCGAAATGTAATGACTAAAAGAGCTACGGATAATAACGATCCACATAAAAGAGCTGCATAACTCAATAACATCATACTTACGTGCATCATTAACCACTGGGATTGTAGAGCAGGTACTAATATTGCAGATTGATGCATTTCGGTTGAAAGACCCGAAGTGGCAAAGCCTTGGGTAAAAATAGCACTTGGCGCGGTTATTGCGCTTAAATAACTTTTCTGGTTCCGTCTTTTAGGAAACATATGAATAATGGAGAAACTCCATGAAAGAAACATTAAAGATTCATATAAATCGCTTAACGGCAAATGTCTCGAATAAATCCAACGAGTAACTAATAATCCAGTTATACAGAAAAAGGTAGCCATCATGGCTTTTTCTGACAAATCAAATAGTACTACGGTTTCATGGACTAATAAGGTCATCAAATGAATCGTAATAACAATTGAAATGATAGAAAAAGAGATGTGAGTTAATATATGTTCTAAAGTGGCAAATATCATAATTTTTTTTAGGGGGGTATCCCCAATTACGGAATGGAAATCCGGAATTGAATTCATTATAGGATCTATTGTGCCTTTTTTAGAGGATGCCGCCACTCGGACTCGAACCGAGATGCTCTAGCACTGCTTCCTAAGAGCAGCGTGTCTACCAATTTCACCATGGCGGCTTCATCGAAATAATCATAGTCCATATGATGTTCAATCGTCGAGATTGAGGGATTTAATGCAATCTATTTTAGGAAATGTTAGAATCGATGAATAAAGACCCGTTCAAATAAATATTTAAACGCTCAATAATCCTTAGTATCATGGCAGGGAGTCATTTTAAACAGCGGGCTTTTCCGTATTATAAGTTCTTCTGGAATAGTTGGAACTAGACGGTTATGCCCTGAGTCCGGGCATAGAACTAAGAATTTTTTTCTCATTTTTTGACGATTCATTTCTCATTTATCTGATTTGATAGATCCGAAATGAAAAAGATTCATTTTTCAATGAACAAAATAAAACAATATTTTTTATATATCACAACTTCATCACTACATCCAAAAGATTTCTATCAAAATTTGGATAGTTTGGTATCAAAGATGTATTAATGATTGGGATCTTCATTGTATACATAACATAATTTGTGTGAGGATTTACCAAACCCATTAGGTATTGGACCGGGCATATCGTATAACAAAAGAGTTTCAATCTTTATCGGAATTCTACTGTATGTACTTTAACTTAGAAAACTTAGAAAATCCAATTTAAACTGATAAGATCTTTTTATATATAGATTTGAAATCTAATATTAATAGATAAAATAATTTAGATATTAGATCTAGATATATCGATTGATCGATCCTCCAGCTCAAACATGGGATAGGATCTATTGGGGTTGGATTACGTAAGATTGACTCATTCTTTAGTACATAAATATCGATCTAAATGGGATCCTGGCAGTTTTATTATTTTGTTTTTTTTTTTTTTTATCTGTTCGAAACAAGAGGGAGTCCTTGTCGATATGTAGTGATTCAGAGAGCTACAAATCAAAGTTTTAAAATGTATATTATATTTTAATCAATTAGTTTCAATAATCCATTGACTTTGACTATGAATCTTATCCCCGCCTTACTTTGGAGCAAAAAGGGGGACTCTAACCTCGTTCATACTTGTTTCAGATTTTCCAAAAATCTTAATGATGTATAACTATTGGAGATACATAATCCAATAATCCAATCCCTTCCTAAGAAAAAAAAAGAAGAGTTTTGTTATTGTGAAAAATGAATCGATGGGGAAAGTTACAACCCCCATCTCGCGAATTATAAAAACCAATCAATGAAAGGTGAAACCTTGTATTTTGTGTCTAACTACTTCTTTCTTATTTTTTTTTCAAACAAAAAAAGAAATCATTTTTAGAACCTAGTATACAGAATAATTCGTATTCTACATACCACAACAGCTAGTTCTATCTCATATTGATGAGTTCAAAACATTAGTTAATGTGAATTCTTCATCTTATAAATTTAATCATCCAATTCATCGAGTCATGCTGATTCAGATTCAGATCATTCCAAGGCTTTATTACTTGTTTGTCGCACAAAAAAACTTTTTGAATGCCCGGTAGAAATAGATTTAGCTAAAGATAAAGCTTTTGCCGCGGCCTGATATCCCCTTCCTTTCCAAATATTTCTACGAATATGCTTTTTTGACAGAGAAGTACGTTTCTTTGGAACCGCCATTTCAAAATAAAAGGGTCACTCATTTTTATAGTTGGACGTGAAAGACATTTATTGTTCAATTCAAAATAGATTGTTCTTTCTATTAACTATTCATTATCTATCTTTATTCCATAGCCGATACTTATGCTTACTTCATAACATAGAAAAGTATGGATACAGATAGATGAGCATCGCATATGGTATCATTAAGGATAAAAAAAGAAATGAAATAGAAGAAAAAAGAAAAAACGATGTGATTTTCAAGGGAATTTTTTTTTTTTCACATTTCCATTACATTACATCCAATGTTCGAAGAAAGAATAATTTGTACTGATTGGGGGCTTCATATCTTTATTCAATCTATGTCTACGGGCGGGATCTACTACCGTTGAATCGGATGCCATTGATAAGAATCAAAAAGGTTCCAATTCATATCTCAGTCTATTTAGATAATATATATATATATTATAAATGTTACATTTATAAAATCGAAAAGCTTAAGAACCCTTTCCTAATTTAGGAAACCAACAATGAATGTAACCTTTTTCTATTAATTGATCAAGCTCGGAGATAGAGTCCACATAATTTCAATTGAAATTAAATCAAAGTAGTTAATCCGTTAAACAATACATTACTTTTTAAAATAAAGGGAATTTGAGTCATTTCTCATTTTAGTTCTATGCGAAGTGACAAGTATTCTAGGATTTTTCATAAACACATAAACATAAGTTTGTTTTATTGGACTCGAAGCCAATCAATTCCAGAATTAGTTAATGACTCCGAAGAAACTAAATAAAAACTAGGTTTATTGGATCGAGTTATTGGCAGATCCTATGATACATATCAGAATAAAGTACTTGAATTTTTGGTATCATTCTTTTTCCTTACTATATTGATATAAATATGGATAGAAATCACCGTATCGTATGTATATAGTAGAATAATGGAAAATCTCCTATTTTTTATCTTAATAAATATCTTCGTTAATAACTAGGTAGTCGCTTTTAACTAGTAACTTGGTTATTTGAAGAATTGTAACTTCTTCATTTGAATTTTTTGTTTTTTTTTTTCAATAGTTTGGAAAGAATCAGAATAATTAAGAATGAAAAATCATATTTGAGTTCTTTTATATCTTGTATATCTTGATTTTTTTTTTTATTTATTTTATTATTGCTCCTTCCGGAAGAAATAAGGGCTGGTGAATGGGAAACAATTAATAAGAATAAAAAAAGAAAGTTTGATTTTCTTATGGAACATACATATCAATATGCATGGATCATACCTTTCGCTCTACTTCCAGTTACTATGTCAATAGGGTTGGGACTTCTGCTTGTTCCGACCGCAACAAAAAATCTGCGTCGTATGTGGACTTTTCCTAGTGTTTCATTGCTAAGTATAGTTATGGTTTTTTCGTCCGATCTGTCTATTCAACAGATAAACGGCAGTTCTATCTATCAACATCTATGGTCTTGGACCATCAATACTGATTTTTCCTTAGAGTTCGGCTACTTGATCGATCCACTTACTTCTATTATGTCAATACTAATCACTACGGTTGGAATCATGGTTCTTATTTATAGTGACAATTATATGTCTCATGATCAAGGATATTTGAGATTTTTTGCTTATATGAGTTTTTCCAATACTTCCATGTTGGGATTAGTTACTAGTTCCAATTTGATACAAATTCATCTTTTTTGGGAACTAGTGGGAATGTGTTCGTATTTATTAATAGGTTTTTGGTTCACACGACCGGCTGCCGCAAATGCTTGTCAAAAAGCGTTTGTAACTAATCGTGTAGGGGATTTTGGGTTATTATTAGGAATCTTAGGTTTTTATTGGATAACAGGGAGTTTCGAATTTCGAGATTTGTTCGAAATCTTCAATAACCTGATCTGTAATAATGGGGTCAACTCTTTATTTGCTACTCTGTGTGCCTCCCTATTATTCGTCGGTGCAGTTGCTAAATCCGCACAATTTCCCCTTCATGTATGGTTACCTGATGCCATGGAGGGGCCTACTCCTATTTCGGCTCTTATCCATGCTGCTACTATGGTAGCAGCAGGCATTTTTCTTGTCGCTCGATTTCTTCCGCTTTTCACAGTCATACCTTACATAATGAATCTCATTTCTTTGATAGGTGTAATAACGGTACTATTAGGAGCTACTTTAGCTCTTGCTCAAAGAGACATTAAGAGAAGTTTAGCCTATTCTACAATGTCTCAATTGGGTTATATTATGTTAGCCCCAGGGATAGGCTCTTATCGAGCTGCTTTATTCCATTTG